CTAATTTGTTATCTGATATGTCAGGGTTGAAGTTATTTTATAAATATTTAGTCCTAATTTTTAGGCTAATAAAAATATTATTATGCGTAAATTTTTATGTGATGTATATATATATATAAATAAATGTGGTGGCATAAGTCAACACTACTACAATTTGTTGACTTGATACGCTTAGTCGAGTCTTCTTGGTTTCGGGGTTTGACAAGGATAACAGGAATCGCCCAGCGTAGGGGGTAGGGGGGTTTGTCGCTCAAAAACCAAAAGGGGGTATATAGTATAAAGCTGTGTTGAATAAGAGTATGTTATGCACTTGAATTCTAAATATGTAATGCTTAAGGTATGTCTTTCAATCATTCATTCACATTAATATCATGCAAGAAAAATGTTCCACCTTAATTTACCAGTTGAGCCTGCACTCTGAGATGTATAGGAAAGGAAGACCAAAAAAGAGAACGTTATGCATATAAAAGAATGCCCGGCATGGTGGGTAACGAGTCGTATGTACTACACCATTAATCAGATGCCAGTATAATTATCTGTATGTGGAGTTATGCAGTTATGTCCCTGAAATAGGAACCAGATGCCAGTAATAATTCACTAAGTGCTACCCCCACAATTATTGTCCCTGACCCTATCATTAATAGTATGCCTTTATCTATACTGGTTGGTGGTTTCTTACTACATTAATATTTGACGTACAGATGTAAGTTGAGTATTTCAAGGAAAATGGTGGGGACAATCGTATGGGGAATTATATCTTAGTTGAGTTGGATAATATGGGGTAAAATATTATTATGGTTTATGTACACCTTAGATATTATTACTTGCTTTATGGTCTATTTATTCAATAGGTGATTATACATTAATGTACTAATCCATTAATGTAATATTATGCATAATATGTACTATACCATAAGCAGAAAATAGTTAAATTTAGAATACTGGCTTTGGGAGCCAGTGGTGGGAGTTAAAATCTCCCTTTTCTGGCGCTAGGGAGGATTTTAACCTCCGATCTTCGGATTACAAGACCGATGCTTTAAGGCTAAGCTACTAGGGCAAGCTCATTCTAATGCCTTGTTTTCTAGTCATCCCGCCAGTGGAATTAATACTAAAAACAGTGTGAAATATAAGATAGATGCAAGTTGTCCAATAATAATAAATGGATGTTCTACTGGCATCCCTCCAATTCATGTCAGGATAAGTATGTCGGCGACCAGGGTTCAAAAGAGGAATTGAGTAATTGGTCGAAATGCTAAACCTCGTTGTTTTGATGTGTGAAGGATAGGTACTACCATCAGGACCAGGATTGAAAATAGTAGAGCTAGGACTCCTCCTAATTTGTTGGGAATTGATCGGAGAATAGCATAGGCGAATAGGAAGTATCATTCTGGTTTAATGTGAGGTGGTGTCACTAGGGGGTTTGCGGGGATAAAGTTGTCGGGGTCTCCTAAAAGATTAGGGGAAAATAGTGAGAGTGAAGTTAAAGCCAGAAGGACTACTGCAAAGCCTAGTAAGTCCTTATATGAATAATAGGGGTGAAATGATAATTTATCTGCGTCTGAATTTAGTCCTATGGGATTATTTGAGCCTGTCTCGTGTAGGAAAAGAAGATGTAAAATTGTGGCTGCAGCAATAATAAATGGAAAGAGGAAGTGGAAGGCAAAGAATCGTGTTAGTGTTGCATTATCTACTGAGAACCCGCCTCAAATTCATTGGACTAGGGTGTTTCCTACATAAGGGACTGCAGATAGGAGATTAGTAATTACTGTGGCCCCTCAAAAGGATATTTGTCCTCATGGGAGAACATAGCCAACGAATGCTGTTATTATAACAAGCAAAAGAAGAACTACTCCAATATTTCAAGTTTCTTTATAAAGATAAGATCCATAATATAGTCCTCGAGCAATGTGAATGTAAATGCAAATAAAGAAAAATGATGCGCCATTGGCATGAATATTGCGGATAAGTCATCCATAATTAACATCACGGCAGATGTGGGCTACGGATGAAAAGGCAGTGGTGATGTCAGATGTATAATGTATGGCTAGGAATAATCCTGTTAAAATTTGAATAATTAAGCATAATCCTAATAATGAGCCAAAATTTCATCATACTGAAATGTTGGAAGGAGCTGGGAGGTCAACTAGTGCATTATTAGCAATTTTGATTAGGGGATGTGTTTTTCGTAGGCTTGCCATTAAAGGGTTTTTATAGTTGAATAACAACGGTGGTTCTTCAAGTCACTGGTCCCGGTTAAAGTCCGGGTGAAAATTATGACTTATATAGTATCTTTACTGTTAATAGCCTTAATTGTTGGGTTGGTTGCTGTAGCTTCTAATCCGGCACCTTATTTTGCTGCCCTGGGTTTAGTAGTAGCGGCTGGGGTTGGGTGTGGTATATTAATTAGCTATGGGGGATCTTTTTTATCTTTAGTTCTTTTTTTAATTTATTTGGGGGGAATACTTGTCGTGTTTGCCTATTCAGCAGCTTTGGCCGCCGAGCCGTTTCCGGAGTCTTGGGGGGATCGTTCTGTATTAGGTTATGTTGTGGCTTATTTAGTCGGTGTGGGACTAGTTATAAAATTTTTCTGTGGGGAGTGATACGAAGGTTCTTGAATGGTTGTTGATACTTTTAAGGAGTTTAGTATGTTGCGAGGGGATATTAGTGGGGTGGCTATAATATACTCGTCGGGGGGAGGTGTGTTAGTAATTTGTGCGTGGGTGTTGCTTTTAACTTTATTTGTGGTCCTTGAATTAACTCGAGGGCTGAGTCGAGGCTCTCTTCGAGTAATTTAAGCTATAACTATAAGAATAGCAATAGTTGTAGTCAAAAGGAAAATTGTTAAATATGTTTTGATCATACCTTGTTGTATATCACTTACATTTTTAGCTATTTTTACTTGAAGTGATGATGCTCCTTTTGGGCCTGCGGCTTCAAATCATGTTTGATCAACTAATTGGGTGGCGATTGATTGACCTAAAGATAGGTTAAGCTTGGGAGTTATTCGGTGAACAATTGCGGGGAAATATCCGAGTATATTTGAGAAGTGATGTAGGGAAATTGTAGGAGTAATTTTGAATTGTTTATTTGTTATAGCGGTTAATTCTAGGGCTGTAAGTAGACCAACAATTGTGACCAATAGGGCAGCTAGTTTGAGAGTAAGTGGCATACTTATAATAGGCGTTTTTGAGGGTAAAAAGTTTAATGTAATAATTAGCCCAGCGATAATGCTTCCTCAGGCGAGCCGTTTAATTGGGTTAATTACTGAGGGGTTATTTTCATTGATTGGGGATAGGGGCAGGAATCGAGGAGTCCCCATTGTAACAAAGTATACTACGCGGAAGCTATATACTGCAGTGAAAGAGGTAGCAATAAGTGTAAGAACTAGGGCTCAGGCGTTTAGGTGAGAGGTATTTAGAGCTTCAATAATAGCATCTTTTGAGAAAAAGCCGGCTAAAAAGGGGGTACCTGTTAGTGCTAGGCTACCAATTGTAAGACAGGTTGAGGTTAGTGGTATTAAGTTTTGTAATCCTCCTATCTTGCGAATGTCTTGTTCATCATTTAGGCTATGGATAATTGATCCTGAGCATAAAAATAATATAGCTTTAAAAAAGGCGTGTGTGCAAATATGAAGGAATGCTAGTTGTGGTTGGTTTAGTCCAATAGTAACTATTATAAGTCCAAGTTGACTTGATGTAGAGAATGCAACAATTTTTTTAATGTCATTTTGGGTGAGGGCACAGGCTGCTGTAAACAAGGTTGTTAGGGCACCTAGACAGAGACAAGTTGTTAACGCAATATTATTATTTTCCATAAGGGGGTGAATACGAATAAGGAGAAAAATACCAGCTACAACTATAGTACTGGAGTGTAGTAGGGCAGATACTGGCGTGGGGCCCTCTATGGCAGAGGGCAGTCAGGGGTGTAGGCCAAATTGGGCTGATTTTCCTGTTGCGGCTAGGATTAGGCCAAGAAGGGGGAGGGTTATATCAAAATTTTTTGATAGAAAGAAGATTTGTTGAATCTCTCATGAGTTAAGATTTATTGCAAGCCAAGCTATAGCCATAATTAGGCCAATATCGCCGACACGGTTATACAGTACGGCCTGTAGGGCTGCTGTGTTAGCATCTGCCCGTCCGTATCATCAGCCAATTAGGAGAAAAGATATAATTCCTACTCCTTCTCAGCCAATAAAAAGTTGAAATATATTATTTGCTGTAACGAGTAAAATTATGGCTACAAGAAATAGAAGTAAATATTTGAAAAATCGGTTTATAAGTGGGTCGGAGTGCATATATCAGGATGCGAATTCAAGAATAGACCAAGTTACGTAGAGGGCAATTGGCGTGAAGATGATAGAGTAATGGTCAAATTTAAAGCTAATATTAATATCGAAAGGGGCGGTGTTTATTCAGTGTCAGTTAGTAATAATAGTTTCGGTTCCTTGATCTAGAAAAATTATTAGTGGAAGAAGGCTTACTAGAAATGCGGTGCTTACAGAAGTTTTAACATGTGTAACTGCTCATTTTTGATCCTGCGGGTTAGGGTTGAGGGTGGTTAGGAGTGGATAAATAAGGATAGCAATTACTAGAATTAGTGAGGAGGAAAGGATTAGAGTTGTTGGATACATAGCTTTTACTTGGACTTGCACCAAGAGTTTTTGGTTCCTAAGACCAACGGATGAACTATTATCCTTTAAAAGCGCGAGGAAACCACGGAGTTTAACCGTGGGTTATAAGGATTAGCAGTACTTATTGCCTCGGGCCTTCCTCGGTGAGTAAGGGGATTTTAGCCCCTGTCTTTAGAATCACAATCTAATATTTTATTTAAACTATACTTACTAGAAGCATCAGCCTCACATGAGTTCCGGTTTTGTAATTAAGAGAATTACTGGAATGAGGTGAAGAACTAACAGTAGATGTTCTCGGGTGTGAAATGGTGGAAGACCAGTAATGTGTGGTGGCGTTGGGCCTCGTTGAGACATCAGGAAAAGATATAGGGAGTAGCCAGCTGTAATTAGAGTACCAACTCCTGTGAGAAGGATGGTCCATGGGGATCAATTAAATAAAGTAGAAATGATGGCTAATTCTCCCATAAGATTGGGTAAAGGGGGGAGTGCTAAATTAGCTAAATTAGCAATAAATCATCAGGCGGCTGTTAATGGGAAAATTATTTGTAGTCCTCGAGCAAGAATCATGGTTCGGCTATGTGTTCGCTCATAGGCGGTGTTGGCTAGGCAGAATAGTGCGGATGACACTAATCCATGGGCAATTATTAAAATAATTGCCCCTGTAAATCCTCATGGAGTCTGAATTAAGATTCCCCCAGCTACTAGCCCTATATGGCTAACAGATGAGTAGGCAATTAAGGATTTTAGATCTGTTTGCCGAAGGCAAATTGAGCCCGTTATGATAATACCTCATAGGGCTAGAATAATAAAAGGGTAGGCCAGTTCTTTAGAAAGTGGGTCCAGCATAACTATTATTCGCATCATGCCGTACCCCCCTAGTTTCAAAAGTACTGCGGCAAGGACTATGGATCCTGCCACGGGGGCCTCGACGTGCGCTTTAGGTAATCAGAGGTGAACGCCATAGAGGGGTATTTTTACAAGAAATGCAATTAAACACCCAGCTCATCAGAACATGTGACCTCAGGAATGTAGGGTTAGGGGTTGTGAATATTGCAAAATTAATATTGAAAGAGTTCCCGTGGAGTGTTGAAGAAGTAAAAGTGCTACCAGGAGAGGCAACGATCCTGCTAGGGTATAAAAGAGAAAATAAGTTCCTGCATTTAGGCGTTCGGTTTGGTTTCCCCATCGGGTAATAATAATTAAGGTGGGGATGAGGGTGGCTTCAAATATAACATAAAACATAATAATTTCCGTAGCACCAAATGCTATAATTAGGAAAGTTTGTAAGGACACCAGGAGGGTAATATAAAGTCGCTGACGGTTAATAGGCTCTGGATTAATGTGGTTTTGGCTAGCCAGAATTATTAATGGAAGGAGCCAGCATGTGAGGACTAGTAGGGGGGTGGATAGTGGGTCTGTAGCTATATAAAAATTAGACGAGGATCAGCCTGTTTCAGATGTTCAGCATAATCATGATATGCTGGCTAGGGCAATTAGGAGGCTATGTGCAGTTGTTAATGATCATAATCATTTTGGTGATAATAATCAGATTGTTGGAAACAGCATAATTGTGGAGATTAACACTTTTAGCATTGTAGAAGATTAAGGTTTTGCAGGCGGTCGGTTCCATGGGTTCGAGCTGTGGCAACAAGTAATGCTAGACCTGCGCTGGCTTCACAGGCTGAGAATGCTAGTAGAAGCATAGGTGCCACTGAGAATCCTGTTATTTCAAATTGTAAGGCCCAAAGGGCCAGTGCAATAAATAGTGATAATATTATTCCCTCTAGGCATAGCAGAGCAGATAGGAGGTGGGTGCGGTGGAATGTTAAACCTATTAGTCCTAGAATAAAAGCGGAGCTAAAGCTGAAGTGTACGGGTGTCATAAGGGAGTCATGGAGTTGAACCACGGTCTTCTGAGCCGAAATCAGAGGTCTTTCTTTGGACTAACACCCTATTCTGCTCATTCTAGGCCCCCCTGAGTTCATTCATAAACTAAGCCTAGTGTTAGGAGAATTAATACGGCTGAGGCTCAGAGGAGAGTTCCGGCGGGGTTGAAGAGTTGATCTCCTCAGGGTAGGGGTAGTAGAAGTGCAATTTCTAAGTCGAAAAGAAGAAAGAGAATGGCGACTAGAAAGAATCGGATTGAAAATGGTAGTCGGGCAGACCCAAGGGGATCAAACCCACATTCATATGGTGAAAGTTTTTCTGCGTCTGGGCTTATCTGTGGAAGTCAGAAAGATACGATAGCTAAAATTAATGACAAGGTTATTGAAATAATTAAAATGGTAATAACTAAGTTCATTATCTTTCCTTGGGGTTTAACCAAGACTAGGTGATTGGAAGTCACTCGTACTAACTTTAGATACTAGAAAGATATGAGCCTCATCAATAGATTGATACGTAGAGGAATAGTCAGACTACGTCAACGAAGTGTCAGTATCATGCGGCGGCTTCAAAGCCGAAGTGATGTTCAGATGTAAAGTGGTATTGGATTTGGCGGAGAAGACAGACGGCTAAAAAGGAGGACCCAATAATTACATGGAGGCCGTGGAATCCTGTGGCTACAAAAAATGTAGAGCCATATACACCATCTGCAATAGTAAATGGGGCTTCATAATATTCTATTGCCTGTAGGGCCGTGAAATAAAACCCTAGAATAATAGTAAGTGCAAGGGATTGAATGGCCTGTTTTCGTTCACCTTCTATGAGGCTGTGGTGTGCCCATGTTACTGTTACTCCCGATGCTAAAAGAACGGCTGTATTAAGCAGGGGAACTTCGAAGGGGTCTAGGGGTGTAATTCCTGTGGGTGGTCAGCATCCTCCCAGTTCAGGGGTTGGTGCTAGGCTCGAATGGTAAAAGGCTCAGAAAAAGCCTAGGAAAAAGAATACTTCGGATGTAATGAAAAGAATTATACCATATCGTAGGCCTTTTTGAACGGGGGGAGTATGATGACCTTGAAAGGTCCCTTCGCGAATGATGTCTCGTCATCATTGGTATATGGTTAGAAGAAGTAAAATTAACCCGAGGATTATTAGTGTGGTGGAGTGAAAATGGAATCAGATTGCTAGGCCGGATGTTATTAATAGGGCTCCGACTGCGCCAGTTAGTGGTCATGGGCTTGGGTCAACCATATGATACGCATGTGCTTGGTGGGCCATTAGACGTTTTCTTGAAGATATAAGCTTAGGAGAAGAACAAATACATATGCCTGAATTATAGCTACGGCTACTTCTAGTAGGGTTAATAGAAATAAAACGGTGGCAGTTAGGATTGCTACTGTGGGTATTATTGGAAGTAGAACAAATACAGCGGTAGCAATTAACTGAATTAATAAATGTCCGGCGGTTAAGTTGGCTGTTAGTCGAACACCTAAAGCTAATGGGCGAATAAATAAACTAATTGTTTCGATAATAATTAATACAGGAATTAGTGGAATGGGGGTCCCCTCTGGCAAGAGGTGGCCTAGTGCAACTGTTGGCTGGTTTCGTATACCAATTAGGACTGTGGCAAGTCATAGTGGAACTGCGAATCCCATATTTAAAGACAATTGTGTTGTGGGAGTAAAAGTATATGGTAGGAGACCAAGCATATTAATAGTAATTAAGAAGATTATTAGGGAGGCAAATAATAGGGCCCATTTGTGTCCGGCTACATTTAGTGGTAGCATTAATTGGTTAATAAAGCGATTAATTAACCAACCTTGAATGGTAGTTAAGCGATTATTAATTCATCGTGTTGAGGGGGTGGGATATATTACTCAGGGCAGGGCAATGGCAATGGCGATTAATGGGATCCCTAGATATGATGGGCTTGCAAATTGATCAAAGAAGCTTATTGCCATGGTCAGTCTCAGGGTTGGGCTTTATGTTCTTCTGTGCTAAATGTAGATGGCTCATTAGGAGAAACATGGTTTAGGACTTTTGTGGGAATAATGGTTAAGAAAATTAATCATGAAAATAATAAGATTGCAAATCAGGGGGCAGGGTTCAATTGTGGCATTTCATCAGGGGTGGTTGGGAGGCACCAATCTTTGGCTTAAAAGGCCAACGCTGTAGCCCAAATTTAGCTTCCTGGTGAGGCGGTTAATGGTATAAGAGCGTCTATTTTAGCATTCTTCGAACATTAAATGTATAACTTATATAGTTGCCTCGTCTAGTAATGCCGAGGTCCATACTTCAAAGTGCTCGAGTGGAACGGCCTCAACAACAATTGGTATAAAGCTGTGGTTAGCCCCGCAAATTTCGGAGCACTGTCCATAAAATACCCCTGGACGAGAGGCAATAAAGGCAGTTTGGTTCAAGCGGCCGGGGACGGCATCTATTTTAATGCCGAGGGATGGAACAGCTCAAGAATGGAGCACGTCTTCAGCAGAGACTAGTACACGGATTGGTGATTGCATTGGAACAATTATTCGGAAGTCAGTCTCGAGAAGTCGGAATTGACCGGGAGTTAGATTTTGTGTCGGAATTATATACGAGTCAAAGCCCAGGTCTTCATAATCAGTATATTCGTAGCTTCAATATCACTGGTGACCTATGGCTTTAATAGTAAGGTGTGGGTCATTAATCTCATCTATAAGATATAGAATTCGAAGGGAGGGGAGGGCAATTAAAACAAGAATTACAGCTGGTAGGACAGTTCACACAATTTCAATCTCTTGGGAGTCTAAGATATATTTATTAGTTAATTTTGTAGAAACTATGGCGACAATAATATATAGTACAAGGGTGCTAATTAAAAATACAATTATTAGTGCATGATCATGGAAGTGAAGAAGTTCTTCTATAACGGGTGATGCCGCGTCTTGGAATCCTAGTTGTGAGGGATGTGCCATTAAGCTTTAAGCTTAAGACATGCAGGAGTTTAACCTACAATTTCACCTTGACAAAGTGATGTAATTACAAATTTACTAATGTCTTAAAAGGAAGTGGCAGAGTGGTTATGCGGCTGGCTTGAAACCGGCATATGGGGGTTCAATTCCTCCCTTCCTCGATTAATTTGATTGAACTTGGACAAATGCGGGCTCTTCAAATGTGTGGTAAGGTGGAGGGCATCCGTGAAGTCACTCAGCATTTGTTGAGGTAAGTTCTACGGACAAGACTTCCCGTTTGGAGGCAAAGGCTTCTCATAAAATAAATAGGAATATAATTACGGCTACTAGTGAAATTATTGACCCAATGGATGAAACTGTATTTCATAAGGTATAGGCATCTGGATAATCTGAGTATCGTCGGGGCATCCCCGCAAGGCCGAGGAAGTGTTGCGGAAAAAAGGTGAGGTTAACACCTAAAAATATTACCGCAAAGTGGATTTTAGTTCAAGTGCTGTGTAGAGTGTATCCTGTAAATAAAGGAAATCAGTGTACAAAGCCGGCCATAATGGCAAAGACTGCTCCTATTGAGAGTACGTAGTGGAAGTGAGCAACTACATAGTATGTGTCGTGGAGAACAATATCGATGGATGAGTTGGCTAGGACAATTCCAGTTAGTCCCCCTACCGTAAATAGGAAGATAAACCCGAGGGCTCATAATATAGGGGTTTCTCATTTGATTGAGCCACCATGAAGTGTAGCTAGTCAGCTAAAAACTTTTACGCCCGTAGGAATGGCAATAATTATTGTAGCGGATGTAAAGTATGCACGAGTATCAACGTCTATTCCAACTGTAAACATATGGTGGGCTCATACAATAAAACCTAGGAGGCCAATAGCCATTATGGCTCAAACCATTCCTATATACCCGAAGGGTTCTTTTTTGCCCGCGTAGTAGGCTACAACATGTGAAATAATACCAAACCCCGGTAAAATTAAAATATAAACCTCTGGGTGACCAAAGAACCAGAATAAATGTTGATATAAAATAGGGTCCCCTCCGCCCGCCGGGTCAAAAAATGTAGTGTTTAGGTTTCGATCTGTTAGGAGTATTGTAATTCCAGCCGCTAAGACAGGTAGAGATAATAAGAGGAGAACGGCGGTTACAAGAACTGCTCATACAAACAGGGGAGTCTGGTATTGTGAGATGGCTGGGGGTTTCATATTAATTGTTGTGGTAATAAAATTAATTGCCCCAAGGATAGACGAAACTCCTGCTAAGTGAAGGGAAAAGATAGTAAGGTCTACAGATGCACCTGCGTGGGCAAGGTTGCCGGCTAGTGGGGGATAAACGGTTCAGCCTGTTCCAGCTCCAGCTTCAACACCAGAAGATGCTAGTAAGAGAAGGAATGAGGGTGGCAGGAGTCAAAAGCTCATATTATTTATTCGTGGGAATGCTATGTCTGGTGCCCCAATTATTAGAGGAATAAGTCAATTACCAAATCCACCAATAAGAATTGGTATTACTATAAAGAAAATTATGACGAAGGCATGTGCAGTAACAATAACATTATAAATTTGGTCATTACCAAGGAGGGACCCGGGTTGGCTAAGCTCAGCACGAATTAGGAGACTGAGGGCGGTTCCGACCATTCCGGCTCAGGCACCAAATACAAGGTAAAGGGTGCCAATATCTTTATGATTAGTAGAGAAGAATCAGCGTGTGATTGCCACAGGTAGGATGGCCGAAGTCAGGTGGCGGGTTGTAGCCCCGAAGATAGAGGTTTAAGTCCTCTTCCTATCAAGCCCCGTGGTGGAGAACATATTGGATTGCAAATCCAAAGACGCAGATTAACGTCTGCCGGGGCTTTCCCGCCTTACTCGTATAACGGCGGGAAAGTAGATGAATGCTCGCTGGTTTGGGCGCTTAGCTGTTAACTAAGAATTTGTAGGATCGAGGCCTTCTCATCTAGAAAGGCTTTAGCTTAATTAAAGTGTCTGGCTTGCATTCAGAAGATGTGGGATAGAGTCCCGCAAGTCTTATCAGGGGCTAGGAGATTTTAACTCCTGCTTAGAGCTTTGAAGGCTCTTGGTCTAAGTTATCCTAAGCCCCTAGGTGACTAATGCTAGGATGGTAGGAGTAATTGGAAGAAGACCCAAGGCAACTATAGTCGATAGGGCTAAGATAAGGGTTAATTGGGTGCTTGAACTTCGTCAGGGTATTATGGAATTAATTGTAACAGGTGAAATTGTTAGGGCTATTGCATAACAGAGGCGCAAGTAAAAGTATAAGCTTAGTAGGGCCGCTAGGGCTATAATTGTTGCGGTTAGGGGTAATTCTTGTTTTGTTAATTCTTGTAAAATTAGTCATTTAGGTATAAACCCAGTAAGTGGGGGAAGTCCTCCTAGGGAAAGGAGGGTTAAGGCTGTTGTAGCTATTAGAGTTGGTGTCTTTGCTCATGCTGAAGAAAGCGTATTAATTTTTGTGGCCAGTGACATTTTAAATGAGAGAAATGCTGTAGTTGTTATGAAAATATATGTCCCTAGCGCCAAGAGGGTTAGTTGGGGGGCAAATTGTAAAACAATAATTATTCAGCCCATGTGAGCAATGGAGGAATAAGCCAGGATTTTCCGTAGTTGGGTTTGATTTAGGCCACCTCATCCTCCAATAAGGGTAGATAGAAGGCCTAATGAAGAGAGGAGGTAGGGGTCAATTATAGGGGCTACTTGAATAATTAATGCAAATGGTGCTAGTTTTTGTCATGTTGATAAAATAAGTCCTGTTGTTAAATTAAGACCTTGGAGAACTTCTGGCAGTCAGAAGTGTACAGGGGCCAGGCCAATCTTTAGTGCTAGTGCTGCTATAACCAAAGTTGAGGCTAGTGGGTGGGATAGATTATTAATATCTCATTCTCCTATTATTCATGCATTTGTTGTAGCTGCGAATAAAATTATAGCTGCGGCTGTTGCTTGTGTTAAAAAATATTTGGTAGTAGCTTCAACTGCTCGTGGGTGATGTTGTTGCGCTATAAGGGGGATAATTGCTAGGGTATTAATTTCTAATCCTATTCAGGCTAATAGTCAGTGGGAGCTTGCGAAGGTTAATGTGGTTCCCAGCCCTAGGCTAGACAACAAAATAGTTAATACATAAGGGTTCATTGATAGGGGAAGGATTTTAACCGTCATGTTCGGGGTATGGGCCCGAAAGCTTTGTTAGCTGACCTTATCTTAGAGAGTGGTGTAGAGGAAGCACCAGGAGTTTTGATCTCCTAAGTATGGGTTCGATTCCCTTCTTTCTAGGAACTGGAGGGGCTTTAACCCTCATAAGCCACTCTATCAAAGTGGTCCTTGGGCATTCAGGCACGGTTCCTGCTTACTAGAGTTGTGGCGGGAGGCCTGCAAATGCGATTGGGAGGGCAGTATGTCATAAAACTAGGGCCAGGGTTAGAGGTAGAAAGTTTTTTCACACTAGGTGTATCAATTGGTCGTAGCGGAATCGTGGGTAAGAGGCTCGGACCCATAAGAATACTATAGAAAGGAGTGCAGCTTTGGTTATTAAATTGATTGTTGTCAATTCGGGAAGGGTTGGAATATGTGAGGCACCAAGGAAGAGGACGGCTGATAGAGTATTTATTAATAAAATATTAGCATATTCAGCTAGGAAAAAGAGGGCGAAGGGTCCCCCCGCATATTCTACATTAAATCCTGATACTAATTCAGATTCACCTTCGGTTAGGTCAAAGGGTGCTCGGTTAGTTTCTGCTAGTGTAGAAACATATCATATTGCTGCTAGTGGTCAGGCTGGGATGAGAAGCCAGATGCCTTCTTGTGTAATATTAAATGTTTGTAGTGTATAACCCCCAGAGAAAATAATTACTGAGAGAAGAATTAATCCTAAGCTTACTTCATAAGAAATTGTTTGGGCTACGGCCCGTAGGGCGCCAATTAATGCATATTTTGAATTTGAGGCCCAACCCGATCCGAGGATTGAATATACGGCAAGGCTTGAGAGGGCCAAAATAAATAGTACACCCAGATTAAGGTCTATAACGGGGTGTGGTATTGGAATTGGGGCTCATAATGTTAAAGCTAATGTAAGCGCAAGTATAGGGGTAGCTAGAAATAGAAAGGGGGATGATGAAGATGGGCGGACCGGTTCTTTAATAAATAATTTTACTCCATCCGCAATTGGTTGAAGAAGGCCATAAGGTCCAACAATGTTTGGGCCTTTACGTAATTGTATGTAACCTAAGACTTTTCGTTCAATTAGTGTGAGAAATGCTACTGCTAGGAGGACAGGGACAATGTATGCGAGAGGATTAATTAAATGGGTTAGTAGAGTGTTTAGCATAAACTAAGAAGAGGATTTGAACCTCTGGGTGAAAGGGCTTAGGCCTTTTGCAATTACCATGCTCTGCCATCTTAGTATGGCTTATATCTTTGCCTTAATTGAAGGTCCTCCATTTGTTTAATTTAGTTGTTTTCATTAATTAGGGGTAAGGCATACTTTTAGCATGGGCCTCTCTTTTCCGGTCCTTTCGTACTAGGAAAAGTGACATTTACAGATAGAAACTGACCTGGATTGCTCCGGTCTGAACTCAGATCACGTAGGACTTTAATCGTTGAACAAACGAACCCTTAATAGCGGCTGCACCATTAGGATGTCCTGATCCAACATCGAGGTCGTAAACCCCCTCGTCGATATGGACTCTGGGAGAGGATTGCGCTGTTATCCCTAGGGTAACTTGGTCCGTTGATCGGTCTATTGACCGGATCACTGTTGGTCAGATTTTCTGTGTCTTAGAAATGTCTCTCTTGGTTTTAGGATTGTTTTCCCAATCCGCTCGGAGGATATATTTTTCTCCGTGGTCGCCCCAACCGAAGGTAAAGCTCCATTGTCCGCTAAGGTCTAGTACTTATTAAGAAAGTTGTTTGATGCGGTTGGGCTTGAACCTTAAGCTCCAAAGGGTCTTCTCGTCTTGTATTCTTATGTCCGCTTCTGCACGGGCAGATCAATTTCACTGACTTGGAAAGGGAGACAGTTAAGCCCTCGTTTGGCCATTCATACAGGTCTTCATTTAAAAGACAAGTGATTGCGCTACCTTTGCACGGTCAAAATACCGCGGCCGTTAAACTTGTGGTCACTGGGCAGGCTGGACCTCCTATACTTTGAATTTTGCAGGAGGCGATGTTTTTGGTAAACAGGCGAGGCTTGTGTTTGCCGAGTTCCTTCCCTTCCTTTTAGTCTTTCCTTTAGGTATTCCAGTGTGGGATTAACGATTGGGGGTTGTATTATTTTCTTGTGATTTTTATTATTTACATTTCCCTCTTTTGTTGGGTTCGTTAATTGCCGGCGGTTTATCCGGGCCGGCTTACACTTATACTTGGAGAGAAATATTGTCTCTTGTTACTCATTTTAGCATAATCTCTTCCATGGTGTCATGGAGTGGCCTAATATGTTTTAGGGGAGTGGGATATTTTATTGGAATAATTAATTTCATAATGCCTGAGCTTTAACGCTTTCTGTGCAGATGGCTGCTTTTAGGCCCACTGAAGCAATAAATTTTTGCAATTATAATCCCTATCCTCCTAGGAAAGTTGTATCCTTAATTGAAGGGGCTGTACCCCCTTCAGCTAACTCTCATGTTTCTCTTATATTTTTAAATTAGATATTACCTATTTAATTAAAGGGGCACGAGGCTGAACTTCTATTCATTTCTCAGGCAACCAGCTATCACCAAGTTCGGTAGGTCTGTCACCTCTACCCGGGGCTCTTCCCACGCTTTTGCCACAGAGACGGGTTGGCCCTTTTAGGCTGTCCCGGGGTAGCTCACTTGGTTTCGGGGTAACAAACTAAAGGTCTCTTTGCTTGTTGTATTCTTGCTAAATCATGATGCAAAAGGTACGAGCGTTAGTCTCTGCTTTTTTATGCTTAGATGACTTATTTCATTGCTCTTTCAGCATTCCCTTACGGTACTTTTTCTATTGCTTATAGAACCTTTTTCGTCTCCCGTACTTAGGTGGAAAAATGGTTTAATTAATAAATTTAGGTTATGTTAATTTATTTATGTTGTTAATTTAATGTGGTGTTTAAGCTAGCTATTTAGCTCAGGGCGATCCAATTTGCATGGATGTCTTCTCGGTGTAAGGGAGATGCTTAACTATCTCAGCCACGTCCTGATTTAATCCAAGTGCACCTTCCGGTACACTTACCATGTTACGACTTGCCTCCCCTTGTTTATGCTTTTATGTTAAAAACTTTTTTTGCTGTTAGCGGGGAGAGTGACGGGCGGTGTGTACGCGCCTCAGAGCCGGGTTCAAAAGGACACTCTATTTCCTTTTTACTACTAAATCCTCCTTCGAGCACTAGGTTTTCATAGTGTTGTTCGTAATATTCTTATTAAAGAAAATGTAGCCCATTTCTTCCCACTTCGTTCGCTACACCTCGACCTGACGTTTTGGATTGTATTCACTTTGCTTACTATTAGTCCTTCACAGGGTAAGCTGACGACGGCGGTATATAGGCGGGGATGACCAGAAGTGGTGAGGTTTAACGGGGGTTATCGGTTCTAGAACAGGCTCCTCTAGGGGGGTCTAAGGCACCGCCAAGTCCTTTGGGTTTTAAGCTAATGCTCGTAGTACCCTGGCGGACGTTTATTGTGAAATAACGCCTAAGTTTATGGCTGAGCATAGTGGGGTATCTAATCCCAGTTTGTTTCCCAGCTTTCGTGGGGTCAGGTGAACTAATATTAAAGCTACCTTCGTGTGTGGACTTCGGACACTCAGGGGCGTATGACAGCCAAGAGGTCTTTTGGCTTTATTTTTTAAAAACCTTAACCACCCTTTACGCCGTGTCCATCAACTAGGGCCTCTCGTATAACCGCGGTGGCTGGCACGAGTTTTACCGGCCCTTATATCCCTAACTAAGTCAAGCTTTCACTTATGGCTTAATATCTATCACTGCTGAGTTCCCTTGGGGGTGTGGCATGGCAAGGCGTCTTGGGCTAAAATTTGTGCCTGATGCCTGCTCCTAGTCCCCGGGCGGGGGATTGAGGGCATTCTCACGGGTTTGCGGAGACTTGCATGTGTAAATTGGGTTAAAGCTGATGGTAAAGTCAGGACCAAGCTTTTGTGCAAACGGGACTTTTTAGGGTCCATCTTAGCATCTTCAGTGCTATGCTTTATTTTAAGCTACGTGAGC